TAATATTTTTAATAAAAAATGGAATGGATCTTATGGTAAAAAAAAGGATGTATATAAATAAGTATACGGATATGTCGTATCATGATATGTATAGTAGTGAGGGAGCATGGGACAAAAAATAAATCCACTTGGTTTCAGACTTGGTACAATCCAAAGTCATCATTCCCTTTGGTTTACACAAGCAAAAAACTATTCTGAAGGTCTACAAGAAGATAAAAAAATACGGGATTTGATCAAAAATTATGTACAAAAAAATATGAGAATAGCTTCTGGTGTCGAGGGAATTGCACATATAGAGATTCAAAAAAGAATCGATCTGATTCAAATCATAATCTATATGGGATTCCCGAAGTTATTAATAGAAGGTAAATCGCGAAGACTCGAAGAATTACAGATGAATGTACAAAAAGATTTAAATTGTGTAAACCGTAAACTCAACATTGCTATTACAAGAATTGCAAAACCTTATGGAAACCCTACCATTCTTGCAGAATTTATAGCTGGACAATTAAAAAATAGAGTTTCATTTCGTAAGGCGATGAAAAAAGCTATTGAATTGACTGAACAGGCGGATACAAAAGGAATTCAAATACAAATTGCAGGTCGTATTGACGGAAAAGAAATTGCACGTGTTGAATGGATCCGAGAAGGTAGGGTTCCCCTACAAACGATTCGAGCAAAAATTGATTATTGTTCCTATCCAGTTCGAACTATCTATGGGGTATTAGGTATCAAAATTTGGATATTTGTAGACGAAGCATAATAAACCCTCAGTTTCGTTTCTATTCTATCTACTGGTAATGGTTGAAGAAAAAACTATTTTATTCTTTGTCTAATCAAACCAACCAAAAAGTAAAACTTCGGCAATTCTATAGGGTTGAATAAAAATTAGATTAACCATTTGATATAATTGCTATGCTTAGTGTGTGACTCGTTGATTTTTTTAAGGTAAAAAAAAAAAAGACTAATCCATAGTATCAACTAAGAACTATAGAACTAATAACCAACTCATCGCTTCGCATTATCTGGATCATAAAAAAACAGTTAAGATAGGATCTATTGGTCATATCATTGTAGCAACTGAAATCTTTTTTTGCATAAACAGAAAAACAAATCGGATTATTGAGTTTGAGTTGTAAAGCACAATTTCCAAGGATGTGGATAAGTGGAATGGTGAGAGAAAGAGAGATAAAATAGCAATGATATATGATTCCAATCTAATATGTAAGGTCTCTAAATAATCTCAGAAAAACAATGTATCTAATAAAGCATCAATATTGAGATTCATCCCTAATTTGTTGATAGAACAACAAAAAGAGCTTCGAGCCAAGAAAGATTAAGAGGATTGACTCAAGAATAAAGTACACGAAGAGCTCCATTGTCAAATTCAGACCTAACCATTAATAGAGAAGCGATGGGAACGACGGAACCCATGAATGCAGAAGATTCTATTGAACATGAATCCTAATGATTCATTGGGTGGGATGGCGGAACGAACCAGGAACCTTTTCATTAATTAGGAAAAGTCATAGGCTAACCCAACAAATGAACTAGATATTGAAAGAGTAAATATTCGCCCGCGAAAATTTGATTTTATTGGATTGTTCCATTTTAAGCGATCTGATACGATAAAAAGAAAAAGAAAGTAAAATAAAGATGATACATAAAAACTCGAATTATCTATAACTAGAAATATATATATTTAGTTATATATCAAAAAAAGCATAGAAGAATTTCAAATAAACTAGATAAAATTGGAAAGAATCCATGGATTCAGGGTATTAGTCATTACTTACATAGATGGATATCTTGTTTAACTATTTAGCAATCTTTTCTTTTGAGTCGCGAGGAGCTGGATGAGAAGAAACTCTCATGTCCAGTTCTGGAGTAGAGATGGAATTGCGGAACACCCATCAACTATAACCCCAAAAGAACCAGATTTCGTAAACAACATCGAGGAAGAATGAAGGGAATTTCTTATCGAGGTAATAGTCTTTGTTTCGGTAGATACGCTCTTCAGGCACTTGAACCTACTTGGATCACATCTAGACAAATAGAAGCGGGGAGACGAGCAATGACACGAAATGTACGTCGTGGTGGAAAAATATGGGTACGTATATTTCCAGATAAACCAGTTACAGTAAGACCTGCAGAAACACGTATGGGGTCGGGTAAAGGATCCCCCGAATATTGGGTAGCTGTCGTTAAACCGGGTAGAATACTTTATGAAATAGGGGGAGTAGCAGAAAATGTAGCCAGAAAAGCTATTCAAATAGCAGCATCCAAAATGCCTATACAAACTCAATTTATTCTTTCGGAATAGAAATGTAAAATGAAAGGCAAGAAGTCTTTCCTTTGGACTAACAAAAAACAATTGCGGGTTTCTTTTTTGGACAAAGAATATTTCTTTTTTTTTTCTGCGCTGCGCCCCTTTTGCATTTTTAAAATAGATTAAAAAATGATATGATCCAACCCCAGACCCTTTTGAATGTAGCGGACAACAGCGGGGCGCGAAAATTGATGTGTATTCGAATCATAGGAGCTAGTAATCGCCGCTATGCTCATATTGGTGACATTATTGTTGCTGTGATCAAAGAAGCAGTACCAAATATGCCTTTAGAAAGATCCGAAGTGATAAGAGCTGTAATTGTACGTACTTGTAAAGAACTCAAACGTGATAACGGTATGATAATACGATATGATGACAATGCTGCAGTTGTCATTGATCAAGAAGGAAATCCTAAAGGAACGAGAATTTTTGGTGCGATTGCACGAGAATTGAGACAGTTAAATTTTACTAAAATAGTTTCATTAGCCCCTGAGGTATTATAAAACGAAATCGGGATATAATAGTTATAGTCAAATTTACTTGAATGAAATCGATTAATTATTAGTAGATTATGTCTTACGTATATACCTTTAATAATTTTTTAAAAGCATGTTTATTATATCCAAATTTTGAGAAACCACTAATTTTAGTTCATCATGGGTAGAGACACTATTGCTGATATAATAACTTCTATACGAAATGCTGACATGCATAGAAAAGGAACAGTTCGAATAGCATCTACTAACATCACTGAAAACATTGTTAAAATACTTTTACGAGAAGGTTTTATCCAAAATGTGAGGAAACATCGGGAAAACAAAAAATATTTTTTGGTTTTAACCCTGCAACATAGAAGAAATAGTAAAGGACGATATAGAACTGTTTTAAATTTAAAAAGGATAAGCCGACCTGGTCTACGAATCTATTCTAACTACCAACGCATTCCTAGAATTTTAGGTGGGATGGGAATTGTAATCCTTTCTACTTCTCAAGGTATAATGACAGACCGAGAAGCTCGACTAGAAAGAATCGGCGGAGAAATTTTGTGTTATATATGGTAATCCTTCTAATATCCGAATTAGATAGGAAACTTCCTATTTGTGAAAAAAAAAAGCGAAAGGACGGGTTGTCTAATATCACTCCTCCTTCATTAGTTGATACACCAAGGAGGTTTTACCTCAAATGAAAGAACAAAAGTGGGTTCATGAAGGTTTAATTACTGAATCACTTCCCAATGGTATGTTCCGGGTTCGTTTAGATAATGACGACCTAATTCTAGGTTATGTTTCAGGAAGGATCCGGCGTAGTTTTATACGGATCCTACCAGGAGATAGAGTCAAAATTGAAGTAAGTCGCTATGATTCAACTAGAGGCCGTATAATTTATAGAATTCGCAATAAGGATTCGAAGGATTCGATCGATTAGATGGTTTTTTATTTGACCCTTCAACATTATTTTCGGGAGGATACAAGTCCAGATTGCAAATTTCAAGAAACTTAGTTTCTTCCAAGAATCAATGAATCAAGTCATAATTAAGGTAAGGAATGAAAAATATGAAAATAAGAGCCTCCGTTCGTAAAATTTGTGAAAACTGTCGACTGATCCGCAGGCGAGGACGAATTATAGTAATTTGTTCCAACCCGAGACATAAGCAAAGACAAGGCTAATCTTTCGAAAATAACTCTCTAAAGAACCCTAAGGACAAATAAAGGATTCGTTTTGACATGAAATGGATATATCCATATACCTCTGACTCATATTTATGAGATGATAAAATATGGCAAAACCTATACTAAAAATTGGTTCACGCAAAACCGGACGTCTTAGCTCACGTAAGAGTGGACGCAGAATTCCAAAGGGAGTTATTCATGTTCAAGCAAGTTTCAACAATACCATTGTGACTGTTACAGATGTAAGGGGTCGGGTGGTTTCTTGGTCCTCGGCTGGTACTTGTGGATTCAGGGGTACAAGAAGAGGAACACCATTTGCTGCTCAAACCGCAGCAGGAAATGCTATGCGTACAGCAGTGGATCAAGGTATGCAACGAGCAGAAGTTATGATAAAAGGTCCCGGTCTTGGAAGAGATGCAGCATTACGAGCTATTCGTAGAAGCGGTATACTATTAAGTTTCGTACGAGATGTAACCCCGATGCCACATAATGGCTGTAGACCCCCGAAAAAAAGGCGTGTGTAGAACTAAACACTGAAGAGATTTCAAGAGAAATAAATGATTCAATGATCAAATCAAATCAAATAATATTACTATGGTTCGAGAGAAAGTCACAGTATCTACTCGGACACTACAGTGGAAGTGTGTTGAATCAAGAGCGGATAGTAAGCGTCTTTATTATGGACGTTTTATTCTGTCTCCGCTTCGGAAGGGTCAAGCCGATACAATAGGTATTGCAATGCGAAGAGCTTTGCTTGGCGAAATAGAAGGAACATGTATCACACGTGCAAAATCTGAGAAAATACCACACGAATATTCTACCCTAATAGGGATTCAAGAAGCAGTACAGGAAATTTTAATGAATTTGAAAGAAGTTGTATTGAGAAGTAATCTGTATGGAATTCGCAACGCGTCTATCTGTGTCAGGGGTCCTGGCTCTGTAACTGCTCAAGATATCATCTTACCACCTTCTGTAGAAATCGTTGATAATACACAGCATAT